TATTCTATACCCGATAAGTAACAATACGCAATGGTGGTAGGGGGTTGACCCTATTTTCTATAAGTGTTTATATCAGTGAATGCAGACATATTCATTTAGTACCCCAAGGACCTATTCGTAAGAACTATACATTATTTATTTGGTCTTCCTTTTTTCTTTATGATTTATAAATACAATATGATAAAAACAAATCATTTTTAACACAATAAACCCATTCTTACGTTTCCATACCAAAGTGAGATATACGACTTCTTTTTTTCTCCATTTAATGCCCATTGGTGTTCCAAAAGTACCCTTTCGAAGTCCTGGAGAGGAAGATGCATCTTGGGTTGATATATAGTGCGACTTGTCAGATATATTGGGTCATATGGGATTTCCCCGTTCTCTCCCCCGATCGAGATATCCTCTCTTTCACCCCAAAAAAAAAAATGGATTGAATCATCAAAAATTTGGAGCGTGAAGTGTAATGAAGTGCAATTAGATCTATTTTTTGATCTTTTTTTGGGGGGGTATCCAGATTACTATTCTAAATTTAGAATTATTTATGGTTGGCTTGGTTGGACCAATAAAATGAAGCACCCAGGCTCTGTTTAGAAAAAAACCAATTGGTAATATATCTACGATTACTACTTCTATCATGTCATATATTTGACAGAAAACATGAAATAAGAAATTAAGAAAAAAAAGGAAGTCGTAGCAAAAAGACATGGTATTGCAGTATTTGTCCTATATGTGCAAATAAAAATCGGGCAGATCTTTACTCAGAGTAGAAAAGAAACCTAAAAGAATTGAAGAAGCCCATTCAGAAACAAGAAAATTACATTGCGATTTGGGTTCGATCTCGATGAAAACAATACATCAATGAGAAGTTAGTTCAATAAGTTTAGTACATTCTTTTTTTCTTATTTTTTTTTTGTTATATTTCTTATATTCTAATAGAATATAGATTAATATAGAATATAGATAATAAAGGGGTCAAAAAGCAGTCTTTCTTGAAAAATGTCAGAAAAAGACCTTTTCTTTCGTTAGAAGTTTGAAAAAGTCCATTATGAAAAAGGAAAGAGGTTTGAAATCGACACATTGATTCCTTTTTGTTTGCGATTTTTGGAGAACCGTATGCATCAAAAGATGCATGTACGGCTCTTAAGGGATAAAATTTGATCCTAATCAATCGACTTTATCGAGAAAGACTACTTTTTTTAGGCCAAGAGGTTGATAGTGAAATATCGAATCAACTTATTGGCCTTATGGTATATCTCAGTATGGAGGACGATAACAAAGATTTATATCTGTTTATAAATTCTCCGGGCGGATGGTTAATACCCGGAATAGCTATTTATGATACTATGCAATTTGTACAACCAGATGTACAGACAGTATGTATGGGATTAGCCGCTTCAATGGGATCTTTTATTTTGGCAGGAGGAGAAATTACCAAACGTCTAGCATTCCCTCACGCTTGGCGCCAATGATTCTTTTATTTGAGAAAAAAAGAAGACTATGCCTTCACCATATGAATATTTAGTAATAATAGCATGGCACTTTGAGTTCGATATGCAAATTTTTGTTTTCAAAACCATTCGATTATGTATCGAAAGAGTAGTATGAAAGAGGGGGTATTTACGATTTTATCTGATCTATCAGGAGCCTATTTCAGTGTCACAAACTTTTTAGTTTTAAGTTTTCACACCGGAAAGCTTTTAACAATATTTATGTTATGAAAGAATATGAAAAAAAAAAAAGAAACTTTTGGATTGCTGAATAAGAGACGAGACGAAATAATAAAGCAACGGAACCATCATAGTATTTAAAAAATACTCCCAAACAAAAAGGAAGGGTGGTTATTGGATCATTTACTGATCTGGGTCTGATAGACCTAGTTTATTTTCTATTTCTTTCTTTGATGGAAGGTAAAAATCAATTCCATAGTAGAGCCGTATGCAATACGCAAAAGATGCCTGTACGGTTGTTCAATTCTATCTTTGTTTGTTTTTTTTTTCTTATTTTTATTTATCTCTCTCACCTTATCGTGTGAGATAAGGGTTTATTATGTTATATCATCAGGGTAATGATCCATCAACCTGCTAGTTCTTTTTATGAGGCACAAACGGGAGAATTTATCCGGGAAGCGGAAGAACTACTGAAACTGCGCGAAACTGTCACAAGGGTTTATGCACAAAGAACAGGTAAACCTTTATGGCTTGTATCCGAAGACATGGAAAGGGATGTTTTTATGTCAGCAGCAGAAGCCCAAGCCCACGGAATTGTTGATCTTGTAGCGATTGAATAAAAAATTAGCAGCAAGGATTCCTCGAAAATAAACAATTTGAGATTTCATTTTATCTTCTTAATTTTGTCTTCTTATCTTAATCTTCTTACCAGATTTAATAGAATAGTTAGAATATTTCTATTAATTAATCTATTTATTAATATAATAGAAGTACATCGGGTTAGGATTGATCTAAACCGGTTCATTATGTATACGATGTATACGACTCACCATGCCAACTATGAAACAACTTATTAGAAACACAAGACAGCCAATCCGAAATGTCACGAAATCCCCCGCTCTTCGGGGATGCCCTCAGCGCCGAGGAACGTGTACTAGGGTGTATGTGCGACTCGTTCATATCATAGCATAGACTAAGACAAAAGAAAGGAAGGAAACAAATTTTTGCAGTATCGATGATCGGTTAAGATAGTGTGAATGGAGTTCTTCCATTCACACTATCTTAACTTAAAAAAAATCTATTATAAAATCTATTATATTAATAATATATATATTTATATATTTCTATTGTGTATTAAATTTATGGTTTCGATTGGTGCAAACCCAATCACCTCAATTTGCAATTTAAGATGAGAAAGACTTCCCCATTGGTAGCAAATGGTTATCCATTAAGTGGGGAAAATCCTATTTCAATTAAAGAAAAATTTTGCCCTTAATTTTACAAGAACGGACTAAGAGGGTCAGCTACCCAGCTAATCTTCATACTTAAATACCGTTACTGTATAGCCAGATTTCGTTGTGAAAGACCTATTACTAGATATTTCATGGGTAGAGCCAAAGAATGTGAACTGTACAAGTTAACAATAACATTGATTAAATGAAAGAAGAGGCTCCGGTGTATAGAGAGGACCTCGCCGTTTAAAAAGTAATCATAGAAACGATGGAACCCACGATTTTTTTATTTTTATCTATTTCTATTTAATTTACTATGTTTTTTGATACCTAGTATCAATACAATTTCTTATTTCGAGGTTAAATGCTTAGAAAAAAAAAAATAAAAAAATCGTGGTTGGGAAGGTTATAGTAGCAAAAGCCATTGGAATTTATATTTTATACATTGGAAGAATCCATTTTTGTTATTAATAGACTACAAAGGGGAAAAGAATAACTGAAAGAAAAAAATTCAAATAGTTATTCACCAAAGTCTCATTTATTCAATGACCAGAATTAAACGAGGATATATAGCTCGGAAACGAAGGACAAAAATTCGTTTATTTACATCAAGCTTTCGCGGGGCTCATTCAAGACTTACTCGAACTATTACTCAACAGAAAATAAAAGCTTTGGTTTCGGCTCATCGGGATAGAGATAGGAAAAAAAGGGATTTTCGTGGTTTGTGGATCAGTCGAATAAATGGAGTAATTGGCGAGAATCAAAAAATATACTATATTTATAGCAATTTAATGCATAATCTGTACAAGAGGCAATTGCTTCTTAATCGTAAAATAGTTGCACAAATGGCTATATTAAAAGGGAATTGTATTTTTATGATTGCCAACGAGATCATAAAAACCAAAATTCCCCGGAGCTTGAACTCCGGGAAGGTAGTAGAATAGAGATTTGTATGATAAAATAGAATTAATATGATAAAGTCATCAAAATGAACAACCACGCTCAATAAAAAAAGATTTATCCTTCTTCACCTATTCTCTTTTTTCTTACAACACAACAACCCAAATTTGATTGTCGTAGTTTTCGAACAAAACATCAATCCACATTTGATTTGAGTTTCGATTCAAATTAGAATTCAATTGAAGAGTAACTCTATTTTTTTTTTTTTTTAAGAACAGTAGTAGTTCTAGCAGTCGACTCGCCTTTTTCAAATTGTTTTTCATTATTAAGAAAAGGTAACGAAGATAAAATACGAGCTTGTTTTATAGCAATCGTAATTAATCGTTGTTGTTTTAAGGTCAATCTATTCACACGTCTAGATAATATTTTTCCCTGTTCACTAATAAATCGACTAATTAAACTCATGTTTTTATAATCAATTCGATCCCCCGATTGGATCGGGGGCAAACGCCTACGAAAAGATCGCTTGGATTTAAGAAAGAGTCGCTTAGATTTATCCATGGTTTGTTTATTCCTATCCCGAAAATCACATTTCTTAAAAAAAGGATTTGTTTTATTTCTTATTCTTACTTTCTTATATAGATTTAATATATGTTGTTATATAATGAAATATATGTTATATAATTTTATATGTATATAATTTATTTTATATAATATATAATATATACGAAAAATAGATCATTTTTCATGTTCCTTGGAAGAGTAAGACACAAGCGATCCATTTTCTCTATTTCTTTATCTCTGCGTGAATCATATGTTTGCAACAACAGGGACAGAATTTTCTCAATTCCAATCGACTAGGCGTATTGTGTCGATTCTTTTGAGTAATATATCTGGAAATACCCGTTGATTCTTTATTAACATTCTTTTTATCACAACCGGTACATTCCAAAATAACATTTACTCGGATATCTTTACTCTTGGCCATGAACCTCCTTTGGGTTTTTGATTCACTTAATTCTTCTATTTTCGGATTCGAAGCGAAGAAGAAAGGAAAAAAAGTAGAAGTTGATAATTCGAAATCAAATTATGAAAGATTTCGTTCCAATTAATTTAATATAGTACAGTAATAATTAAGTAATACAAAGATTTCGAACTATATTTCGAATCGAAGCGCAGTACAGTATTTCAGTTTTCATTTAAGTATCTTGTATGATATTGTTGTCCCCGCCTTAGCATTCCATTTTCATTTCTGGTCTCACTCTATTATTAATAGAATTCTTAATAGAAATGGAATTGAATTTATAATTCAATTCCATTGAAGTCTGGGCCATATTCCGAGTTTCACTGAAGCCGAATCCACCTTTATTCTTTCTCTTTTCTAACTTATTCTAATTCTAAAACTAAAAAAAAAGAATTAAAAAAAGAGGAGATTAATCACAGATATTTGATTGGATCTCTAATCTTCTTCACCCCTTACCGTGCCAATAACTAGAATGAAAAAAAGGGGAATATCAATGCGTCCGGGAATAAACGATTGATCTCTATCAAGAGACCCGCTAAAGCCCCAAACCATAGAGTACTTACCACTGGTGCCACGGAAAGATATGTTTTTAGATCTCGCATTTTAAATCCTCCTTCTTTTTATTCTTTATTGTAATTTGTAATACATAATTACATATAGGTATAGGAATATGATCAGATCGTTATTTAGTTAATAACCACTTGTATTTGTCGGCAGAAGTCCTAATTCAAATTGAAATGTACAACGATTCATTAGATATTTTTTTTTAACTAAAAAAGAGGTCTATTTCTGCCCAAGCATTCCCTAAAAATCATTTTACTTATTTACTTAAGGGGAATTTCATATTTTTTTTATCTCATAATAAGTCTTTTATTATTATCATTTTTCTTATTATAAAAATTTTTATTATTCTTAATTCTATTACTATTATTATATAATATTATATAGAATAGATATAAATAGTAATTATAGAATTATATCTATATAGATATAATTCTATATTCTAGACTAGAATATTCTATTTTTTTTTATTTAATTCTATTAATAATAGTTAACTATATTATTATTATATTATGAATTTGATTATATTAATAGAAAAATAGAAAAAATATTTTGAATTATTCTATTTTCTATTTTCAACATTAGTCATAAATATTTTTGATATTTAGGTTCTATTTAATATATATTCTTTTTTTTTTCTTTTTATTAATATTATAATATTAATAAAAATATGAATATTATACTCTATATATTACTCTATATATTCTATTTTTTCTATTTTTATTTTAAATATTCTTATTATTTTTCTATAGCTATAGAATATTTTGATTTTTCATATTCTATTCTATATTATAGGATATGAAACTAAAAAGAAAGATAAAAATGGCAGGATAATTGATATATATATATATCAACCGAGAAAAAATGTGGAAAACAAGACAAAGATTCTTTACAATGACACTGGAAACCAATGGAAAGGGATGTAGCGCAGCTTGGTAGCGCGTTTGTTTTGGGTACAAAATGTCACGGGTTCAAATCCTGTCATCCCTATCCCTAACTATTACTTATCGTATGGGTAGTAACAAGGGATCAATTGAGACCGATTCAAATTGGACATACATACTCAATATCAATATATATCAATATATTGATATATATTGATATAGTATATACATGCAAGATGTATTGGGGTCACATAAAATTTTTTATGATAATATAATAAAGCGCTCTTAGTTCAGTTCGGTAGAACGCGGGTCTCCAAAACCCGATGTCGTAGGTTCAAATCCTACAGAGCGTGATTCCATTCTTGTTAGATTGAGAATTACACTGAAATAATGGAACAGCAGTCTAAAGTCTGCATTTGACCCCCTGCGGATTATATTAGGATTAAAACAAATAACAAATAAATAGGAGGTCAAGAAACAAAAGAGATGTTAATTAATCAAATGTCCAACTGATCACCACGTCGGTATTGTAAATATGCAGTTACAAATAATCCAGCCAAAGTAATAGGAATTAGACCTAACACGATTCCAAATAGAAAAACTTCAATCATTTTTATTTTTTTTAAAGGGAAAGGGGGAGGTAATATTTATCCTTAAATATGAATCTGTATTGACCATGAATCTCAATTCCCAAGAATTTGAAATTGAGACAGTAAGGAACTATAGAATATCTGGAATATCACAAAAATTCCAATTCATTTCAAAATTTCAAATCAAATAAGTCGTATCTTACTCAGACCGATAAATAGAGCTGAGGTTATAGTTAAAACCACTAGTAGAAAACCGAAATAACTAGTTATAGTGGACATAAAGAAGCTAAATGAAATATGTTCTTTTTATACATATGTTTATGTTTCTAAAGCACTTCCCTAAGTTTCCATTTTTGAGATAAAAATGAAATTGGAAGATAAGAAAAAATACTACTTGAAAGATACAATTGAAATTTTTTGATTCATCAATCCATTATTACAGACGAACAAATATATATATAGTTACATAGGTCAGAAAGAAATTCATCATCTGTGACATCTACCCATCCTGTGATTCCAAATCAACAGATTTTTTGAGCAACTCGTGAGTTGAGTAAAATAATCTAATTTAAATATTTTCATTTTTTTTTACATTCTAATTATAATATAGAATATTTATATTTATTATTTTTATAATAT